AAAAGGTTAAAACCTCGGGCTCGAGGACGTAGTTATCCGATAAAAAGACCCACCTGTCATATAATTATTGTAGTGAGGGATAGCTCTAAAAAGAAAACGGATCAGGATATATATTTAGAAAGAGAGGATGAATGGAATATAATAGATAGATATCGGGAGAAAGAGAGAGAGAGAGAAAAAAAAGAGAAAGAGAGAGAAGAAAAATATGGGCAAAAAAATAAATCCCCTTGGTTTCCGACTTGGTGGGGAAAACCAAAAGCATAGATCCCTTTGGTTCGCGCAAACAAAAAATTATTCCATAGGTCTCCAGGAAGATGAAAAAATACGAGATTGTATCAAGAATTATGTACAAAAAAATAGGAGAATATCCTCGGGTTTCGAAGGAATTGCACATATAGAGATTCAAAAAAAAATCGATCTGATCCAGGTCATAATCTATATTGGATTTCCAAATTTGTTAATAGAGGGTCGAACACGAGGAATCGAAGAATTACAGATCAATGTACAAAAAGGATTTAATTCTGTGAACCGGAGACTTAACATTGCTATCACAAGAGTTGCAAAACCTTATGGACAACCTAATATTCTTGCAGAATATATAGCTCTACAATTAAAGAATAGAGTTTCCTTTCGAAAGGCAATGAAAAAAGCTATTGAATTAACTGAACAAGCGGATACAAAAGGAATTCAAGTGCAAATTGCAGGACGTATCGACGGAAAAGAAATTGCACGTGTCGAATGGATCAGAGAAGGTAGGGTTCCCCTACAAACCATTCGAGCTAAAATTGATCATTGTTCCTATACAGTTCGAACTATCTATGGGGTATTAGGCATCAAAATTTGGATATTTGTAGACGAGCAATAATGGGCCTTTCCTTGCCATTCTATCCAGTGATAGAACAAAAAACGACAAACTATTCTTTTTCCCTTCAATGAAAAATGAGCAATTCTAATTCTATAGGGTTGAATAAAAATTGGATTGATCATTTGGTAGAATTGCTATGCTTAGTGTGTGACTCGTTGGTTTTTCTTTAGAGTTGGGATTCAAAAAAAAGGACTGGCCCCTAACTAATAACTATAGAACTTAGAACCAGCTCATTGCTTCGTATTATCGAGATCCAAGGAACCAGTCACTATATGATGTGTCAATCATATAGTTGTAGCAACTGAAATCTTTTTTCCATAAAGGAAAAATCAATCTGATTATGGATTGTGAAGCGAAAATAGAGGGATGTGGGTAAATGGAAGGGCGAGAGAAAGAGAGAAGGAGAATATCAATGGTATATGATTCCAATATGTATGGTCTATTATGAATCATCTCATAAAAGGCAGTGTGATAAAGCATCAATACTGATTCGTCCATAATTAGATGAATACGGTTCATAGGAAAAATACCAATAATAAAGAGCCTCGAGTCAATAGAGACTGAGGAGATTGACTTGGGAACGAACTTGAATTGAGGAGCTCCATTGCAGAGTTCAGGCCTAGCCATTAATGGAGAAGCTATGGGAACGACGGAACCTGTGACTGCAGAAGATTCTATTGAAAACGAATCCTAATGATTCATTGGGTGGGATGGCGGAACCAACCAGGAACCAATTGATTTATTCTGAGAGGCCATGGGTTGACCCTACGAATGAAACAAATATTGAAAGAGTAAATATTCGCCCGCGAAACCCTTATTGAATTGCAAAATTTTGGCCGATTCGGTAAAGGTCAAGGATTCGTTATAAAAATAAAGAAAAGGAATTATCTTCTATATATAGAAATATACGTCTAGCTATATATACAAGATATACAGATTCCTACGTGACAGATTCAATATCAATAAATCCCATGATTTAGTGTATTATTCAATAAATACATGTGTATCTGTAATATTATTGAATCGTTTCATTCGCGAGGAGCTGGATGAGAAGAAACTCTCATGTCCGGTTCTGTAGTAGAGATGAGGTTGAGAAACAACCATCAACTATAACCCCAAAAGAACCAGATTCCGTAAACAACATAGAGGAAGAATGAAGGGAATATCTTATCGAGGCAATCATATTTGTTTCGGTAGATATGCTCTTCAGTCACTTGAACCCGCTTGGATCACATCTAGACAAATAGAAGCAGGGCGACGAGCAATGACACGATATGCGCGCCGTGGTGGAAAAATATGGGTCCGTATATTTCCCGACAAACCCGTTACAGTAAGACCTACGGAAACCCGTATGGGTTCGGGGAAGGGATCTCCCGAATATTGGGTATCTGTTGTTAAGCCGGGTCGAATACTTTATGAAATGGGCGGAGTATCGGAAACTGTAGCCAGAGCAGCTATTAAAATAGCTGCGTGCAAAATGCCTATACGAACGCAATTCATTATTTCAGGATAGGGATGTGGAACCAAAGGGGTATTTATGATGAAAAAAACAATCGCGGATTTCTTTATTTCTGGACAGACAATATTTCTTTCTTTTTTCCTTCGAACTTTGCATTGAAAGAACAGATTCAAAAAAAAAATGATATGATTCAACCTCAGACCCATTTGAATGTAGCGGACAACAGCGGGGCTCGAGAATTGATGTGTATTCGAATCATAGGAGCTAGTAATCACCGATATGCTCATATTGGTGACGTTATTGTTGCTGTAATAAAAGAAGCAGTGCCCAATATGCCTCTCGAAAGATCAGAAGTGATCAGAGCTGTAATTGTACGTACATGTAAAGAACTCAGACGTGACAACGGTATGATAATACGATATGATGACAATGCAGCAGTTGTCATTGATCAAGAAGGAAATCCAAAAGGAACTCGGGTTTTTGGAGCGATCGCTCGAGAATTGAGACAGTTGAATTTCACTAAAATAGTCTCATTAGCTCCTGAGGTATTATAAATACTAGTAGATGAGACCATGATATAGTAGGGTATCTGAAATGGATCAATTAGTAGATTGTGTTTCACGCATATACTTTTAATAATTCATAAATAAAGAATCCAAAATTCACATAAAAAAAAACGGAACATGTTGATTATATCAAAATTAGTAGGCACCAATAATTATAGTTCGTCATGGGTAGGGACACTATTGCCGATATATTAACTTCTATAAGAAATGCCGACATGGATAAAAAAGGAACGGTTCGAATAGCATCTACTAATATGACCGAAAGCGTTGTTAAAATACTTCTACGAGAAGGTTTTATTGAAAACGTTAGGAAACATCGGGAAAACAACAAATATTTCTTGGTTTCAACCCTGCGACATAGAAGAAATAGGAAAGGAACATATAGAAATATTTTAAAGCGTATCAGCCGACCCGGTCTACGAATCTATTCCAACTATCAACGAATTCCTAGGATTTTAGGTGGGATGGGGATTGTAATTCTTTCTACTTCTAGAGGTATAATGACAGATCAAGAAGCTCGACTAGAAGGAATTGGAGGAGAAGTTTTGTGTTATATATGGTGATCCTTCTGGTATCCGAAGTTGATCCGTAACTTCCTATTTGTGAAAAAGGAGAGGAAAGACGGGTTGTTTAATATCACTCCTCCTCCATTAGTTGATACTTCAAGGGGGTTACCTGGAATGAAAGAACAAAAATTGATTCATGAAGGTTTAATTACTGAATCACTTCCCAATGGTATGTTCCGGGTTCGTTTAGATAATGAAGATCTGATTCTAGGTTATGTTTCGGGGAGGATCCGACGAAGTTTTATACGGATACTACCAGGAGATAGAGTAAAAATCGAAGTAAGTCGTTATGATTCAACCAGGGGACGTATAATTTATAGACTTCGCAACAAAGATTCAAACGATTAGGTGTAGGTGGCTTTTTAAACATTCCTTTCGTGGGAATACAATTCGAGGTTCAAAATTTCAAGAGACTTATTTTCTTCCAAGGAGTAGATTCGGAATTAAGGTAAGGAATAACAAATATGAAAATAAGGGCCTCTGTTCGTAAAATTTGTGAAAAATGTCGACTGATCCGTAGGCGGGGACGAATTATAGTAATTTGTTTCAATCCGAGACATAAACAGAGACAAGGGTAATCTTTCTAAAAAGAAAAAGGGATTTTCTAAAGGACCCGATGGACAAATAAAGGATCTGTTTTGATATGAAATGGATATATCCGTATATCTCTGACTCATATTTATGAGATGATAAAATATGACAAAACCTATACCAAGAATTGGTTCACGTAGGAATGGGCGTATTGGTTCACGTAAGAGTGGGCGTAGAATACCAAAAGGAGTTATTCATGTTCAAGCGAGTTTCAACAATACCATTGTGACTGTTACAGATGTACTAGGTCAGGTGGTTTCTTGGTCCTCCGCCGGTACTTGTGGATTCAGAGGCACAAGAAGAGGGACACCATTTGCTGCTCAAACCGCAGCAGGAAATGCTATTCGTACAGTAGTGGATCAGGGTATGCAACGAGCAGAAGTCATGATAAAGGGTCCTGGTCTCGGAAGAGATGCAGCATTACGAGCTATTCGTAGAAGTGGTATACTATTAAGTTTCGTACGTGACGTAACCCCTATGCCACATAATGGATGTAGACCTCCTAAAAAAAGACGTGTGTAGAAATAAGAATTGAACGGATTTCAAGAGAAATAAATGATTCAATGATCTGAAAAAAGAATAATATTATTATGGTTCGAGAGGAAGTAGCAGTATCCACTCGGACACTACAGTGGAAGTGTGTTGAATCAAGAACAGACAGTAAGCGTCTTTATTATGGCCGTTTCATTTTGGCCCCGCTTATGAAAGGCCAAGCAGATACGATAGGTATCGCGATGCGAAGGGCTTTACTTGGAGAAATAGAAGGAACATGTATTACACGTGCAAAATCTGAAAAGGTACCACATGAATATTCTACGATAGTCGGTATTGAAGAATCAGTACATGCAATTTTAATGAATTTGAAAGAAATTGTATTGAGAAGTCATCTGTATGGAACTCGTGACGCATCCATTTGCGTCAGGGGTCCTAGATACGTAACTGCTCAAGATATC